TCTAGAGGAGAGGGATTATATGAAATCCGTCTAGTCTAGTTACTTCGTTCTCTATTTCTACTGGCAGGATCCTGAGGAAAAGAATTTCGTTTCCACCGAGCTGAAACAATATGCGATGCGGAAACAATATGCGATGCGGGTGGTTCTAGTAAACCAAAACCACTCTCTTCCAGCTTGTTTGGCTTCAATTTCCCTTTTACAACACCAAAATAGAAGATCTAGTTACGATTGGAACTAAACTTTTGTATCTTCATCCATGGATCCTTAGTCATACTTATTCAATTGGAAGACTGGATCCAGTTCAAAAAAATTATGTTTCACGACTACATAATCCATTTTTATTTATTAAAAATAAAAATAAATTTCTAATAGGACTTTGGATACAAATCGTGAGAATGTATGTTCTTCCTCAAATATGCTATTGAGAGGTAAAGGATTAAACCTTTTTAAGAAATAAAGTTTTTGATCGGAGTATGAAAAAAAACGGAGATACCCCTTCCCTTAACTATTTAAGTTTTTAATAGAACGAATCACACTTTTACCACTAAACTATACCCGCTACATATACATTATTGTATATAAATGGACTATTTGTCGAACAAAGGAGTGAGACGCAATCAAGATAGGATCCAAATTATGGTGTTGACGCATATTTAGTCCTGTTAGCCAGGGACTTAAAAGGGTAAAGGGCACAAAGCTTTTCAAATTTTCGAATTTTTTAAATAACATACATAAATTTCAATAAGACTATATATATATATCCTTGTTTTGTTGGATTGCTAGTATTTTCGGATTGAAGGGGTCATTGAAGCTAGACAAAAAGAGGTACTGGCCTGGCCGGTACTTAACTAAGACCCGGCCAGGGCCGGGGGAATAAATCTTTCGTACAAAATCAAAGAAGTAAGGTATTCTTTCTATTGTATTGTAGATACTTGTTTCGAATCATTATCTAAATGTAATTCCTGATCAAATTCGTTCTTTATTTACTCTGAACTTACTTATTTTATATTAATGAAAAATAGGAAATTCCTAATATAAAATTTTATAATTGCATTTTATTTAATTATAAAATATTATAATATAATAATATTATATTAATATATATGTATATATGTAATATTAATATATATATGTATATATGTAATAGTAATAGTAATATATATTAATATTAATTCATAATATATGAAATATTAAAATAAAATAAAGAAAATATTGAATTCTCCATAATTTATAATTTCTTTAATTTAAATTATTTCGATTTTCTTTTCCATTTGGAGTTTGGAGAGATGGCTGAGTGGACTAAAGCGTCGGATTGCTAATCCGTTGTACGAATTATTCGTACCGAGGGTTCGAATCCCTCTTTCTCCGCTCGCTCTGATTACTCGACCCGCTTGATACTTTCGATTTCGAACTTTCAAAAGGAATTTCAATTCCTTGAATTTATCATAGGTAAATTTATAGAATAGATAAAATAATAAGAAAAGTTTAGAAAAAAAAATTATTCCTCACGTCCAGGATTACGTCCTGGATCATTAGATAAGAATCCGAAGATGAAGAGAGAAACAAAGAATATCACTACTGTGTAAACAAAGAGTTTAAGACTAAGCATTACACAACCTCCAAAATAATCTTATTTTCGAAAAAGGGAATAGATTACCTATTTTTTCTTTTCAACACATCTACTATTTTGTTTAATTTGTTTGTTTAATTTTACACGACCCCCTGCAAAACAAAAAAATTCAATTTTGGAAAAGAAAGTCATTTTTACGAATTTCTTTGTATTGTATGTAATAAGATTTTTCTTTCTTACTTACAACTTACAAAAAACTTCTTGTCATATCGACAATTAGGTATTGTACGGGACCTAGACCCAGTAAACTCTTTGCTCACTGAAAGGTGAGAACGAGTAAATAAGCTGATCCAAATTCATCTTTGCGGTTATTTAATATTAATATACAATAATTGAAATTTTTGAATCGAGGGTTTATAATAATAATGTAATACTTAGTCGATCTTATTCATTTTTCGAATTTTATTATCGAATAAATCATGAATCGATTTGGATTTGGCAAAATGAGTCTATTTGGCAAAGTATTAAAAATTTTATCGAAAACTTACAGCAGCTTGCCAAACAAAGGCTAATAGAAAAAAGAAAAGAGGTATAACAGGCATAACATCTACGATTGGATTGAAAACCGCATAAGCTTCGGGCAATTTGGCAAAGAAAAAACTGTTTGAATAAAGGACAGAATTAAGACAGATACAGATTAAGCTAAAGATATTAAGCATAACAAACATTTCGTTCTTGTGTATTAGATAATTTTATTTTGATTGAATTATTTTTATAAGGGAAAAATGAAAAAGAAAGGAATTCTACTTTCATATATTATCTTAATTGAATTCTATGTAATGATCAATGAATTTTTTACATTATATATATAATTTATATGTCTTAAATCCTAGCAACAAAAATATGCTACATATGTATTTCATATGTATTTATTTTTCATATGTATTTATTATGTATTACGTATTATGTAATGTACTTTTTTGGGTATTTTTTTTTTTTTTTTTTTTTTGGGGGGGGGGTTGACCAATAACTAATAAGACTAGTAGTCTTTACTAGTGCCAAAGGATAAAAATGGGGCGTGGCCAAGCGGTAAGGCAGCGGGTTTTGGTCCCGTTACTCGGAGGTTCGAATCCTTCCGTCCCAGATCCTATCTATCAGAAACAGAAGATAGGATCACACTGTATCCCACATAAAACAAAAAATCTTTAAGAGAACAAAAAGTTGTTCTGAATTCTTAGAATGTATTTTTTTTTTCATTTTTAATTAAAATTCTTTTTTGGTTTATCATTCACATTCAGAATATGCTCGTACTATGTTATATTCATTTTTAAGATTTTTAAGTTAGTTACCCATTTAACTAAATTGAATATAACATATTCATCAAATGTGAATTATCACATAATGCATTCTGAATTGCAGCGTGAAACAAAGGCATCCCTCTTCCCTTCCACACAACGCCTAAAGTAAAAAATCGGTATCCCAATTTTTCTATGTGGAGATGATACTAAAGAGTAGCGAGTTTTTGTTACTAATTTCATCAGTTTCATCATCAGTCTTAGAAAACCTATAAAGTTGTGGTATGGTAACAAAATAGGAGAATTGTCGGAATTCCATTTCTTTCTATCTTATATCTTAGATTCCTCAAATAAAAATTATTGTAAATATATGTTTGTAAATCCATGTAATGTAAAGTAAGGATTGGGGGAAATTAGTATATTTCATATACTTGTACTTGAACTTTTTTATGAAATTGATGGAAAAATTGTCGAACCTGAAGTAAAACAAAATACAAAAAAATCCATATACCATATAACCATAAAAAATCCATATGATCATATCATATAAAATAAACAAGGTAAAATCCTATACTCATATATATAATATAATTGTAATTATATAATTGTAAATAATTGTAATATGTTTAATAATATTTTTTTTTTATTTAATAATATTTAATATTTTTTTTATGAACTCTTGGTTGGTACTTGAAAAAATATGATAAATCAATAGTTTCTAGAAATTTACGACCTTTTGTTTTGGGGTCGTTGGACGAGTTTATTTGATTAATAATGGATTTTGCTCCAGTTTTTTAAACTAAACATATTAAATTAAAATTAAGAAATTTTAGTTTTATAGTTTTTTTGTTTGTTATGTTTGTTATATTATATAAATATGTATCCTTCATGATTGACCATCTTGAACAATCTGTTGGAGATGTAAATGAGTCTTTAGCAAACGTTTTTTTTTTATAAATATGTTTTATTCATATGATAGAATATCGAGGTAAATAAATTTGATCCTTACTGAACTTTATCCTTATCCCAGATTCGCAAAAAGTATATAGAATACTTTTCTATCCATAGGTAGAAAGTATGGACTATTATATACTGCTTGTTGAGCCAATGACTATTCATGATTACACATATTAAATGAAATATATTTAAGGTTAAATATATTTCATCGTGGTTTGAAATTCAATTGAATTTTATTTTTTTATATTAGAGGAATGTTATGGTAAAACTTCGTTTGAAACGATGTGGTAGAAAGCAACGTGCGACTTGAAGGACATGATCGGCTGTGGATTTTTACATCCACCATTTTCCATAAAAATGAAGATGCTCTTGTCTCGACATAATTTGTTCTGTTCCGTTAGGAATCTAATTTGTCTTAGATTGATAGTACGTGATGGAGCTCGAGTAGAAAAGATTGATTTATTTATCAAGGGGAAGAATCTAGGGTTAGTGCTAATCAATCAATAAGTTAGACCAACTTTGTAAATATATCCTCAATATCAATATAAAAAAATCGAAAGGTTTAAACTTGAAACAAGTAAAAAAAAAAAAAAACTTTTTTTTTCAATAAAAAGAAAGGTGTATCCTAGGAAATCAATTCTTCGTATTCTATTTCTATGGGTATTCCATTTATATAGAAGAAAATAACAAAAAACAAAAGGTATGTTGCTGCCCTTTTGAAAAGGAGTAAGGATCACCGAAGTAATGTCTAAATCCAATGATTTTACAAAAGAAAGATAAAGGATTCCGGAACAAGGAAACACTATTTTCAATTGTCTCAAGAAAGGGATCAGAATAATTGACTCGGGATGAGACAAACAAAAGAGGTTAGAGACGGCTCAATAAATGTTTAAGGACTCCCCTGGGACTATGTCAGAATTACCCAACTTGAGTTATGAGTACGAATGAAATTTTTTTTTTTCTCGAGTTCGAGCCGTATGAGGATAAAACCTCTTATACGTTTCTGGGGGAGATTGTTTATGTGCATCTATCCCAATGAGCCATCTATCGAATCGTTGCAATTGATGTTCGATCCCGACGAGAAGGGAGAGATCTTCGAAAAGTGGGTTTTTATGATCCGATAAATAATCAAACTTATTCAAACGTTCCTGCTATTCTATATTTCCTTGAAAAAGGTGCTCAACCAACAGGAACTGTTTCTGACATTTTTAGGAAAGCAGATTTATTTAAAGAAAAAATTTCGAGTTAAAGTTAATTAGTTAAAATGAAAAGTTAATTAAAAGAAAAAAGACCAAAATAAAGAAAAAAAGGGGGGAGGAATAAATATATATATAGTGTAATTATTTACTTACAATTTATTATATATAATCTGTCCTTTTCCTGTTATAGGAATCCAGCAACAAACAAGGAATTAATCTTGTTTATCCTTTATTGATTGAATAAACCTGTCTGTCTTTATCTCTTCCTTATTTTATAAAAATTTCTGATTTATTTATATTTTTTTTTTTTTTTTTTGTTTGTGCCAATCCAACAAAAATCTTTATTTGATTTACTTCAGTTTTTTATTCGTTTTATCACCATTCTAGTCATATTTATATTGACAATGTTATATTGAACAAATATAATTGATCGTAGATAAAGAAATCTCTTTATCCTGACCCTATCCTATATTGTATTATTGGATTTGGTTTTCAATTCACTTCAGTCAAATGACGGGTTTGTATTGCCGGGTTTGTTTACTGTCATAGAAGATGTTTTTTTTTCCTTAACTCGGGTTAAATAAAAAAATGTATAAATAAACGGTTGGTCCGTCGGAATTTTGGCATTTCTATTAGGAATTTGGTGTTTTTTACTATGATCTATACATTTTTTTCTAATTGATCAATAAATCAACAAGAAAGATTTGTTCTTAGTTCAATGTTTTGATGGGGTCGCGCAGTCTAATTCAATTGGTTTTTTATTTCGATCGTATCTACATATCCAACTTTTGTTTTGAAGGGTTGGGTTGCTAACTCAACGGTAGAGTACTCGGCTTTTAAGTGCGACTATGATCTTTTACACATTTTGATGAAGCAATAAATTCGTCCAGATTTTTGGTAGAGTCTATAAGACCACGACTGATCCTCAAAGGTAATGAATGGAAAAAGCAGCATGTCGTAATACGTAATATAATAAAATAATAGATTTATTATTTTATTTTCATTGAAAAAATTTCAAATTAAAATGAAAGTGAAATTAAGAATTTCTCCTTACTCAATTCTTACAATTTTTTTTGGTAGGGAAGTGGACAAAACAAATTCAAATTTATAGTTTGGTCTAGTGAATAAATGGATAGAGCTTCATGGCTCCAATTCCAATTCTGATAAACCAAAAAGCAACGAGCTTATGTTCTTAATTTGAACTAAATGATTACCCGATCTAGTTAGACGTTAAAAATGGATTAGTGCCTGGTACGGGAAAGGATGGGGTCTCCCGTGAGGAGACCATTGATTCTTTTTTTTTTTATGAATCCTAAATATTGATTATTATGGGTTAGAGACGAATGTGTAAAAGAAACAGTATACTGATAAAGATAATTAATTCCAAAATCAAAAGAGCAATCAGGTTGCAAAAATAAAGGGTCATTATCCTCTTGTAATTATAACGAAGATAAACCATTTTTGATAGAAAAAGGGGAGTAAAAAAACCTATTGATTGGATTCCCTCTTTCCTTTACAGGTTTTTTATTATTATTGTATATATACATAATCTTCTTTATTATACATAATACTCTGTTTTGACCATATTGCACTATGTATCAGTTATTTTATAACTCAAGAAGTTCCTTCTACCTCTGCTTCACGTGGAAATATAAATGGAAGAATTACAAGGATATTTAGAAGAAGATAGATCTCGGCAACAACAGTTTCTATATCCACTTCTCTTTCAAGAATATATTTACGTATTTGCTTATGATCATGGGTTAAATAGTTCAATTTTTTATGAACCCCAAAACTCCTCGGGTTATGACAATAAATTTAGTTCAGTACTTGTGAAACGTTTAATTATTCGAATGTATCAAAAAAATTATTTGATTTATTCGGTTAATGATATTTACCAAAATATATTTGTTGGGCATAACAATTATTTTCATTTTTTTTCTCAGATTCTATCTGAAGGTTTTGCAGTCATTGTAGAAATTCCATTTTCGCTGCAGTTAATATCTTCCCTTGAAGAAAAAGAAATACCAAAATCTCACAATTTACAATCTAGTCATTCAATATTTCCTTTTTTAGAGGATAAATTATTGCATTTAAATTATCTTTCCGATATACTAATACCCTATCCCGTCCATATGGAAATCTTGGTCCAAATGCTTCAATCCTGGATCCAGGATGTTCTCTCTTTACATTTATTGCAGTTCCTTCTCCACGAATATTATAATTGGAATAGTCTCATTATTCCGAAAAAATCTATTTACGTATTTTCAAAAGAAAATAAAAGACTATTTTGGTTCTTATATAATTTATATATATATGAATACGAATTTCTATTAGTGTTTCCTTGTAAACAATCCTCTTTTTTACGATTAATATCTTCTGGAGTCCTTCTTGAGCGAATACATTTTTATGTAAAAAAAGAACATCTTGGAGTGTGCCGAATTTTTTGTCAGAAGACTCTATGGATTTTCAAGGATCC